ATTCTTTCTATTGAGGAGATCCATTTTGAGTCATTATCTATATTGAATTCCTGATCAATTGCTTTTTTCTATCTTTTTCTTATTTTTCTTATATTTCTTATACATATTTTTACATATTTTATTATACATAATATATTTATACTATAATAAATATATACCTCTTAGTATAAATATATACCTTTACTTTTATTTTATTTAAATTTTTTTATCTAAATATTAACTACTTTGTTTAAGTTTAAATTTTAATAGCTATTTAAAAAATTTCTATTATTTATTAGAATATTTCTAATTTCTATAGAATATTTCTAATTTCTATTTTTAAAATATAATAATATAATAAAATAAATAATAATAATAAAGTTAAATAAGATTAAATAAAAAAAAATCAAATGAAAAAAGAAAATAAAGAGAAGAAGGTGGATTTTTATCAATCTTTATTTCACGTGTTACATCACATAACAAATTTTCAATTTGGAATTAGGAGAGATGGCTGAGTGGACTAAAGCGGCGGATTGCTAATCCGTTGTACGAATTATTTGTACCGAGGGTTCGAATCCCTCTCTTTCCGCTTTCTCTGATCACTTGGTATTTTCGAATTCGAAAAGATTCTCATCCCTTGATTTTATCATAGTTAAATGTATGAAACAAATAAGATTATTAAGAATTAATTTAGAAAAAAGCAAAAAAAAAACTAGAAATTTTTTATTCCTCACGTCCAGGATTGCGTCCTGGATCATTAGATAAGAATCCAAAGATAAAAAGGGAAACAAAGAATATCACTACTGTGTAAACAAAGAGTTTGAGAGTAAGCATTACACAATCTCCAAGATCATTTTTTTTTTTGAAAAAGGGGAATAGATTGCCTATTTTTTACCACATATACCATTTTTTTTGTTTTGACACCCCAAAAAATGAAAAATAAAACGAATTTATTTGTAATAAGATTTTGATTCATTCGTTACCCGAAATTTCTTGTCATATCAATAATTAGGTATTATGGAGTACCTAATAGTCCATACTCACCGGAAGGTCAGAACGGGGAAAAGGCTGATCCAAATTCATCGCTGCGGTTATTCATTCAATATACAAGAATTTCAATTTTTGAATCGAGGGTTCGTAATGTAAGACTTATCTGATCTTATCAATTTTTAGAATTTTTTTATCGAATACATCATCAATTTAGCAGAGTATTAAAGATTTCATCGAAAACTTACAGCGGCTTGCCAAACAAAGGCTAAGAGAAAAAAGAGTACAGGTATGACAGGCATAACATCTACGATTGGATTGAAAATGGCATAAGCTTCGGGCAATTTGGCGAAGAAAAAACTACTCGAATAAAGGACAGAATTAAGACAGATACCGATTAAACTAAAGATATTAAGCATAACAAGCATTTCGTTCTTGTGGATTAGATAATTTTGAGTTATTTTTATAAGGGAAAAATGAAAAAGGCAGATCAAGAAATCCTTCTTTTTCTTCGGTTCGGACTTTCCCAAATAAAAAATCCCTCCCCCCATTATCATTCTAAAATGAGAATATAAGGAATTCAACTTTCATACAATATCTTAATTGAATTCTATGTAATGATCAATGAATTTTTTTGATTCTATATCTACATGTCTTGAATCCTAGCAACAAAATATCCCATATGTTTTTGTGTATTTGGGTTGGGATTGACGAATAACCAATACCAATATTAGTGTTGATTAATATCGAATAGAAATCAAAATGGGGCGTGGCCAAGCGGTAAGGCAGCGGGTTTTGGTCCCGTTATTCGGAGGTTCGAATCCTTCCGTCCCAGATCGTTTTTCATGAAACGAAAGATGGGATCACACTGCATTCCACATGAAACAATAATTTGTTAAAGGGAAAAATCTTTTCTTATTAATTTTCAGAATGGTTCTAAGAATCATATCTGAGAATTCGTTTGGTTTCTCACAAACGGAATCAAGTGTCAAATGTGGGTAAAATTGAATATCTTTATTTTCATTCAATTCATATGATAGAATATGGGGTTAAATTAAATAAATTTGATCCTTGCTGACCCTTATCCGGATAAATACTTATTTATCCGTAGATAGAAATATTATATACCGGTTGAACCAATGACTATTCATGATTTTATATTGAATCAATTCCATACCGCTTTGAAATTTCAATTAGAGGAATGTTATGGTAAAACTTCGTTTGAAACGATGTGGTAGAAAGCAACGTGCGACTTGAAGGACATGGTCGGCTGTGGATTTTTACATCCGCCATCTTCTATAGTAATGAAGATGCTCTTGGCTCGACATAGTTTGTTCTGTTCTGCCCGGAACCTAATTTGTGTTGGGTTATAAGTAAATAGTACATGATGAAGCTCGAGAAGAAAGGATTGATTCATTTTTCAAGGGAAAGAATCTAGGGTTAGTGAAAATCAATAAGTTAGACCAACTCTGTAAGTATATCCTCACTATATATAAATTCTAAATCGAAAGGTTCAAATTCAGAACAAGTTTGAAAAGTCAAATTTTTCTAAATTGGTAAAACTATTTCGATGAAAAGTGTATCACAAGGGAATCAATCATTCGTATTCTATTTATATAGAAAGAAATAACAAAAAAAGGTATGTTGCTGCCATTTTGAAAGGAATAAGGATCCCCGAGGTAATGTCTAAACCCAATGATTTCACAAAGCAAGGATAAAGGATTCCGAAACAAGGAAACACTATTTTCAATTGTCTCAACAATTGGATCAGACTGAGGAATAAAAATAGATTCGAAATGAGACAAACAAAAGAGTTTAGAGACGGCTCAATAAATGTCTAAGGATTTTCTTGTCAGAATTACCCAACTTGAGTTATGAGTATGAATGAGATTTCTTCCTTTTTCTGTAAGTAAGAAGAAAAAAGTACTCAATTCAAATTATAGTAAAATTCATTATTTTATGGATCCACTTGCTATTATATACAGAAATTGGAATCATTTTTCTCGAGCCGTATGAGGAAAAAACCTCCTATACGTTTCTAGGGGGGGCATTGTTTATTTACATCTATCCCAATGAGCCATCTATCGAATCGTTGCAATTGATGTTCGATTCCGAAGAGAAGGAAGAGATCTTCAAAAAGTAGGTTTTTACGATCCGATAAAGAATCAAACTTATTTAAATGTTCCTGCTATTCTATATTTCCTTGAAAAAGGTGCTCAACCTACAGGAACTGTTTATGATATTTTAAAGAAGGCAGAATTCTTTAAAGAAAGAACTTTGAGTTAATTAAAGGAAAAAACAAAATTATTAAATAAATAAAATAAAGTAGGGAAGGGTAACTAGTATCTATCCTTGTGTAATTATTTCTATTTACACACCATTTTCCTTTTTCTTGCTTTATTCATATTTTGGTGGGGGAATTTAATTTAACAACAAACAAGGGGTTAAGCTTGCTTATCGTACTTTTATTGATTGAATAAACCGGGGATTTTTTATTTACCTTTTCCTTAATTTTTCCCATTCCAATTTCTTATTTATGTTGTGCCAATCCAACACAAGTCTTTATTTTATTTACTTGATTTACTTTCTCAACATTGCTTTTATATTGACAATGGTGTATCGAACAAATATAATTCGATCGTAGATAAATAGGGCTGTTTATCCCCACCCCATATTGGTTTTTTTGTTTCCTTCACTCAAATGATGGGTTTGCCTTGCTGCATTTACTCTCATACAAGATGTATTTTCTTAGGTAAAATCAAAAAAGAATTTGATAAAAAATGGGTGGTCTGTCATAATTTTTACATTTCGATTAGGAATATTTTTAATCCGATCTGCTAATTTTGGTATTTTGTGTTTCTAATTGATCAGAAAATCCTTCTTTTCGATGTGTTGCTAGTTCAATGTTTTGATAGGGTCGTGCAGTGCAATTCAATTGATTTTTATATTTCGATCGTATCTACATATCCTATTTATCCGGGTTGCTAACTCAACGGTAGAGTACTCGGCTTTTAAGTGCGACTATGATCTTTTACACATTTGGATGAAGCAACGAATTCGTCCAGACTATTGGTATAGTCTATAACACCACGACTGATCCTCAAGGGTAATGAATGGAAAAAACAGCATGTCGTAATAAAATCAATTTATTATTTTAATAGATTTTCTATTTTATTAATTTATTTAATTTGAAATGAAAGTCAAAGTTAAAGTAGAACTTTGAGTTTATCCTTACCGAATCATTACAGTTCCAAAAGATTGTTTTGATTTTTGGAAGGGGACAAAAGAAATTCACATTTACAGTTGGGTCTAGTGAATAAATGGATAGAGCTCTATGGCTCCAATTCTGGTAAAATAAAAAGCAACGAGCTTATGTTCTTAATTGGAATGATTACCCGATCTAATTAGATGTTAAAAATGAATTAGTGCCTAATGCGGGAAAGAGTGGGTTCTCCTGTGAGTGAACCATTGATTTTTTCCTTTTTTTTTTCAGAATCCTAATTATTCTTTATTATGGATTGTAGACGGATGTGTAGAAGAAACAGTATATTGATAAAGAGAATTTATTCCAAAGTCAAAAGAGCGATTGGGTTGCAAAAATAAAGGATTTTTTCTCCTGTTGTAATTATAACGAACATAAACCAATTGGATAGAAAAGGAAGGTAAAAAGATCTGTTGATTGGACTCCCTCTTTCTTTTCCGGGGTATATATTTTTTTCTTACTATACTATATACATAATACAATACATAATACCCTGTTCTGACCATATTGCACTATGTATGTATCATTTGATAAACCAAGAAAAACCTCCTGCCTCTGGCTCAAGTAGAAATGTAAATGGAAGAATTACAAGGATATTTAGAAAAAGATAGATCTCGGCAACAACACTTCCTATATCCGTTTCTTTTTCAGGAGTATATTTATGCGTTTGCTCATGATCATGGTTTAAACGATTCGATTTTTTACGAACCCGTGGAAATTTTTGGTTATGACAATAAATCTAGTTCAGTACTTGTGAAACGTTTAATTATTC